GTTAATTTACTTATTGTATGGAGAGAATATTCGCCATGATTTTGACGGATCTAGGGGGATAGATGTCTAAGGAAAATGAAATCCTTAGAGTGGTAGCGTTCAATTAATGGGGTCGATTTTTAGGGTACTTACCTAATTAGGTATTTATTCTATATAGTTTTGAGTTGGGCTTACATTGTGCTCTATATTGTCCTTGTTTTTGGGGTTTGGCAAGGTTAATTAATATATTGTACTAAGGCTTAACGGGGGGTAGGGGGGTTTGTCGACTTGAAAGATCATGTAATTGCTACCGAGCGCGAGCACGCGTAGGCGTATACGGGGGTGGGAAGATGAGTTGTATTATGTCCTGTTACCATGAACCTTATATTCCACCGTTAGGTCCACAATTCATGAGGTATAAAAATATGCTAAACCAAACATCAGTATGTCCTTGAATCATTGACTTCATGTCCTGCTTCCTCATTATGCGGGTGGTGAAGGTACATTAAAAAGCTCAGCTGGGTGCTAAGCTCCTGAACCCAGGCCTCTACGGCCATAGTTGAGTCCAAGCATACCCCAAATAAAATCCTACTAAAGGCATGACACCACAGTTATGCCGCGGCATGGGCTGATTAGTCATTAATCCATCGTGATGTCTTATTTAAGGGGAACGAGTGGGCGATTTTAAGTGGCCATGGCCCTGAAGCAAGAACCAGATGCCGTTTACGACCCAAGTTAGAAACCCCCAAGTTAAATGGGCCTGGGACAAGAAGAGGGACACGTATTGGGCGGGTTGCTGGTTTCACGGAGGTTGGTAGATCAAGGGACACCATTTGGTGGGGGATAGTCATATTGACAAGAATTAAATAGAAGTATAATGGTGTATGTACGACCAATAAATATATGTCCTACAGTTGATTAATCATATATAACCATTACTGGATATACATACTATATGTTAATATAATGTTGATCAATAATAGCATGTCATTAATACATTAAATTAATTCACTTGCTTAATATTCATGGGGTACATAATATAATGTACTATTATACATATATGTACATAATTAATATGTGGTAATAGAATCTATGCACAAAGTACATAAAACTTCAAGGAGTAGTTTAAATAGAATTTCAGCTTTGGGTGCTGAAGGTAGAGTCGTGTTCTCTCTCCTTGAGTCTATGGGGGAAGTTATCCCCGTTTCTGGCTTACAAGACCAGTGTAATATTTATACTACATGGACTCTTCATTTTAGGAGGTGGTTTTCTATAATGCTAACTAGGGGTATGAAAACTAGGATAGTTAGAAAGTATAAAACTGATGCTATTTGTCCAATGATAATGTAGGGATATTCAACTGGTTGGCCTCCAATTCATGTCAAAGTAAATAGAATTGCTACAAGAAATCAAAATAGGCATTGGCTAAGGGGCCGAAATATTATACTTCGTTGTTTGGATGTGTGTAGTATTGGTACAATTGCTAAAATTAGAATTGATAATACTAGAGCTAATACGCCTCCTAGCTTGTTTGGGATAGAACGTAGAATTGCGTAGGCGAATAGAAAATACCACTCTGGTTTGATGTGTGGGGGAGTATTAAGTGGATTAGCTGGTATATAATTATCTGGGTCTCCTAAGAGATCTGGGGAAAATAATACTAGTGCTGATAGGGCAGTCAGCATAATAAGGAATCCTAAAATATCCTTAATAGTATAGTAGGGATGAAATGGGATTATGTCTGAGTCTGATGGAATGCCGGTTGGATTGTTGGAGCCAGTTTCGTGTAGGAATAATAAGTGTACTATCACTAGGGCTGCTACGATAAAAGGAAATAGGAAATGAAAGGCAAAGAATCGAGTGAGAGTAGCTTTGTCTACAGAGAAACCACCTCAAATTCATTGGACTAGATCTATGCCGATGTAGGGAATAGCAGAGAGAAGGTTAGTAATGACGGTAGCTCCTCAGAAGGATATTTGTCCTCATGGCAGGACATATCCTATAAAAGCAGTGGCTATTACGGCAAATAATAGAAGAATACCAATATTTCATGTTTCTGAGTATATATAGGATCCATAGTATAATCCTCGGCCTACATGGAGATATAGACAGATAAAGAATATAGATGCTCCATTAGCATGTAAATAGCGAAGTACTCAGCCATAGTTTACGTCTCGGCAGATGTGAGTAACAGAGTTGAATGCGGTGGCTGTATCAGATGTATAGTGTATGGCTAGGAATAGTCCTGTTAAGATTTGTACAGCTAAGCATACTCCTAAAAGGGAACCAAAATTTCATCATGAAGATAGGCTTGATGGGGCGGGGAGGTCTACAAATGAGCTATTAACAATTTTTAGTAAGGGGTGAGTTTTTCGAATGTTGGTCATTATAGATTAGTTCTTATAGTTGAAATACAACGGTGATTTTTCATGTCATTGGTCATGGGTGTAGCCATGTAAGAATAGATGATAGGATACGCTATTTTTATTTTAAGTATTATCTTTGTATTAAGCTTTGTTGGATTTTCTTCAAAGCCTTCTCCAATTTATGGAGGTCTTGGTTTGATTGTAGGTGGAGGTGCAGGATGTGGTATTGTAATGAATTTTGGTGGGTCGTTTTTAGGTTTAATAGTGTTTTTAATTTATTTGGGAGGGATGCTAGTGGTATTTGGATATACTACAGCTATAGCTACAGAGCAGTACCCTGAGGTGTGGGTATCTAATAAAACAGTTTTAGGAGCTTTTATTATTGGAGTGCTAATGGAGTTTGTTTTAGTTTTTACTGTGTTGAAAGGTGTTGAGTTAGATACTATTTTTGAGTTTAATAATTTAGGTGATTGGGCTATATGGGATACGGAGGGTTTAGCTATTATTAGTGAAGAGGCAACTGGTGTTGCTGGTTTATACAGTTATGGGGGTTGGTTAGTTGTTATTACTGGTTGGTCACTTCTTGTTGCAGTTGTAGTAATTATGGAGGTTACACGTGGAGGGTAAATAATAGAAATACTAGTAGTAAGGAAATTAGAAAGGATAAGAAGTAGAGCTTAATGAGTCCTTTTTGACCTGACACTAGGGTGGAAGTTTTTAATTGTAATAAAGATACTGTTTTAGGAATAGTTAGTTCTATTCAGGTTAGGTCTAATAGGAGAGATGCGGATTTCTGGCCTGCTGTTAGGTTCATTATTGGGGAGATTCGATGTATAATAGTTGGAAAATAACCTAGGAGGTTAGAGAATTTGAATATATTAGTAGAAGATTTGAATTTTAGATTGAGAGTTGCTAGATTGAGTTCTAGAGCCAAAATAAACCCTATAATAGTTACAGCAAGAGCTGTAAGTTTAAGGTAAGATGGTATTGTCATAGGAGAAACTGTTATAGGAGGAATGTTGTTTGAGATAAGGAATCCAGCAAAGATGCTTCCAATGAGAAGACGTTTAATGGCGTTAAGTAAAAGAGGATTGTTTTCATTGATTACAATTAGAGTTGGAAGCCGAGGTTGTCCTAGTAGTGCGAAGAAGATAATACGAGTACTATAGACAGCCGTGAGGGAGGTTGCAATTAGAGTTATAGTAAGGGCTCAGGCGTTGGTATAAGAGGTGTTGGCTGCTTCGATGATCAGGTCTTTGGAATAAAATCCCGTTAGGAAAGGTGTTCCTACTAGGGCCAGGCTTCCAACTGTTATAGCTGTGCTGGTAAAAGGTATAGTTTTGAATAGACCTCCTATTTTTCGGATATCTTGTTCGTCGTTCAGGCTGTGAATAATTGATCCTGAACATATGAATAGTATGGCTTTAAAAAAAGCATGGGTACAGATATGTAGGAATGCCAGGTGTGGTTGATTAATTCCAATAGTTACTATTATCAGACCTAGTTGGCTTGAGGTGGAGAATGCGATAATCTTTTTGATGTCATTTTGAGTAAGGGCGCATACCGCTGTGAATAGGGTTGTAATGGCTCCTAGACACATGGTTACTGTTTGGATTATGGTATTATTCTCTATTAGAGGATAAAATCGGATTAGTAGAAAAACACCTGCTACGACTATTGTACTTGAGTGGAGTAGAGCTGATACAGGAGTTGGACCTTCTATAGCTGAAGGAAGTCATGGATGCAGGCCGAATTGAGCAGATTTACCTGTTGCGGCTAAGAGAAGTCCTGCTAGAGGTAGGAGAGTAGAGTTTGAGTTTAATATAAAGATTTGTTGTAATTCTCATGTGTTAAAGTTAGTAAGGAATCACGCTATTGATAAAATAAAGCCGATATCACCAATACGGTTATATAGGATTGCTTGGAGAGCTGCTGTATTAGCATCTGCTCGGCCATATCATCAGCCAATTAGAAGAAAAGATATGATCCCTACTCCTTCCCATCCAACGAATAGCTGGAACAGGTTATTGGCTGTAACTAGAATCATTATTGTAATCAGGAATATTAATAGATATTTAAAGAACCGGTTGATATTGGGGTCTGAGTGTATGTATCATATTGAAAACTCTAAAATAGATCAAGTAACAAATAATGCTACTGGTATAAACAACATTGAGAAAAAATCTAGTTTAAAGCTGAGAGTTAATTTTAGAGTTTGAATTGTAGTTCAATGTCAGTTAGAAATTACTATTTCTTGGTTAGAGTAAATAAATATAGCTATTGGAATTATGCTAATTAGGAAGGAGTATGAGACTATAGTTTTTACGTATTGTGGAAAGTTTGGGCGACTTTGAATATTTGAGGTTGTTGCTGGGATAGGTATAATTAGTATTAATAGAGATAATAGTATTGTAGAGGAAAATAAGTTTATTACTTTTATTTGGAGTTGCACCAATTTTTTGGTTCCTAAGACCAACGGATAACTTCTATCCTTTAAAAGTATAAGAAAGCCGTGTTTTTAGGCACGGAGTTGGAGAGTTAGCAGTTCTCGCATCTTTCTTGGTAGGTGAGAAGACTCAGCTTCTATTATTAGAATCACAATCTAATGTTTTTGTTAAACTACACCTACAATAGGGTGTTCCTAGAATAATCATTGGGTTAATTGATAGTAGTAGCAAAGGTAGTATATGTATTGTTATGAGAGCATTTTCTCGTGTATAGGAGGGTAGAATATTATTAATATGATGAGTGTGTTTACCTCGTTGGGTTATAATTAGCATGTATAGGGAGTATAAGGCTGTAATAATGATATTTACTCCAAGGAGTGTAATAGATATATTGGATCAAGTAAATATTGATATTACCACGAACAGCTCTCCGATCAAGTTAATAGTTGGAGGTAGGGCTAGGTTAGTAAGACTTGCTAGTAGTCATCAGGCAGCTATTAGGGGTAGTAGGGTTTGTAGTCCTCGGGCTAGAAGTATAGTTCGGCTATGTACACGTTCATAGTTAGAATTTGCTAGGCAAAATAGTATTGATGAGGTAAGACCGTGAGCAATTATTAATGCTGTTGCTCCTATGAAGCTTCAAGGTGTTTGAATTAAAATAGCTACGATGACTAAGGCCATATGGCTAACTGAGGAGTAGGCAATAAGGGATTTTAGGTCTGTTTGGCGTAGACAAATAGAGCTAGTTATGATTATTCCTCATAGAGAAAGTATTATAAAAGGGTAGGATATGTATTTAGTTACTGGATCAAGTAGTATAGTAATACGTAGCATACCATAGCCCCCTAATTTCAGTAGTACTGCTGCAAGGACTATAGAACCTGCAATAGGAGCTTCTACATGTGCTTTTGGCAGTCATAGGTGGAGACCATATAGTGGTATTTTTACCATGAAAGCTATCATGCAGGCTAGCCATAGGAAGTTGCTACTTCAGGAGGTTGAGAGGGAATCAACTCAATATTGTATTAACAAAAAGTTTAGAGTTCCTGTTAAATTTTGAACGTGTACTAGAGCAACTAGCAGGGGAAGAGAGCCTACTAAAGTATAAAATAGAAAATATAGACCCGCATTTAGGCGCTCTGTTTGATTTCCTCATCGTGTGATGATAACTAGAGTAGGAAGTAGTGTGGCTTCAAATAAAATATAGAATATAATAAGTTCTGTAGCAGTGAATGTCATAATTAGAAAAATTTGAAGTATAATTAATATAGTAATGTATAGTTTTTTTCGAGTTAGTGTTTCATTGGCAAGATGAAATTGGCTAGCAGTAATTATAAGGGGAAGGAGTCATATAGTCAATATAAGCAAGGGGGTAGATAGAGAATCAGAAAAGAATATTAAGGATATATTTAAGCTATTATCGGTGAATTGGTTAACCAAGGGGATTCATAGTATACTAATTAATAGACTATATGTAGTAGTATTGATTCAGATTATTTTAGAGGGAGATAGTCATGTTAGGGGAATAAGTATAGTAGTTGGAATAATAATTTTTAGCATTGAAGAAGATTAAGATTTTGTACATAATCTATACCGTAATTTGTTGATACTATTACAAGGAGAGAGAGACCTAGTGCTGCTTCGCATGCAGCAAATACTAGTAGAATAATAGGTAGTATGCTGGCTAGGGTTAGACTTGTATTAAGAATTGTTATTGTTATTATTACAAACAATGATAATATTATACCCTCTAAGCATAAAAGGGAGGATATCATATGGGATCGGTACATCAGTAGGCCAATTAAAGATACTATGAAAGCCAGAAGTATGTTTATATAGGTAAGGGACATTAGATAATTATGATTATTATCATAATCTAGTGAGTCGAAATCACTTGTTTTATTTAAACTAATTATCATTATTCAGATCACTCTAAGCCTTCTTGTGATCATTCGTAGGCCAGACTGATGGCTAGTAATATAATAAGTATAAGTGCCATAGGGAGTATTGTTTGTAATTTATTAGTTTGGACTGCTCATGGTAATGGTAGAAGGAGGGCAATTTCCAGATCGAAGAGTAAAAATGTAATGGCTACCAAGAAGAATTTTATAGAGAAAGGTAGGCGAGCTGATCCTAGAGGATCAAAACCGCATTCATAGGGACTTGTCTTTTCTGTATAGCTATTAGTTTGAGGAAGTCAGAATGCAATAATTACAAGAATAGATGCTAGTAGTGTATTTGTAAGTAGTGTAATAGCTATGTTAATTGTTCTTTTTCGGATAATGCCGAAACTGGCTGATTGGAAGTCAACTGTACTAATTAATACTAAAAGAACAAGAGCCTCATCAATAGATTGATACGTATAGGAATAGCCATACTACGTCTACGAAATGTCAGTATCAGGCAGCAGCTTCAAATCCGAAATGGTGGCTAGATGTAAAATGGAATTTTAATTGTCGTAAAAGGCATACAATTAGGAAAGTTGAGCCGATGATGACATGAAGTCCGTGAAACCCAGTAGCTATAAAAAATGTGGATCCATATACTCCGTCCGAGATTGTAAAGGACGTCTCGTAATATTCTGAGGCCTGTAATAATGTAAAGTAAAGACCTAAACAGATTGTGATAAGCAGGGATTGGAGTATATGTTTACGGTTACCTTCTATAAGACTATGGTGAGCTCAGGTAATAGATACACCCGAGGCAAGCAGGACAGATGTATTTAGAAGGGGGACGTCTAAAGGATTTAGAGGAGTAATACCTGCTGGTGGTCAAAATCCTCCTAACTCTGGAGTTGGGGCTAAGCTTGAATGGTAGAAAGCTCAGAAGAATCCAGAGAAGAAAAATACCTCTGAAATAATAAATAAAATTATCCCATATCGAAGTCCTTTTTGAACTACTGGTGTATGATGACCTTGAAAGGTACCTTCACGGACAACATCTCGTCATCATTGATATATTGTTAGGGTATTTGTAAGCAAGCCTAACATTAATAATGTTGTAGAGTTAAAATGAAACCACATTACTAGGCCTGATGTTAGTAAGAGGGCTGAAAGAGCTCCTGTAAGTGGTCAAGGGCTAGGGTTTACTATATGATATGCATGTGCTTGGTGGGTCATTAGGCATTATCGTGTAAATAAAGACTAACTAATAGTGTAAATACATAGGCCTGGATTAGAGCTACCGCAAACTCTAGAATAGTTAAAAGTACTAGAATTACAAATGTAATAAGAGCAGTAGTTATACTAATGCTTATTAAGGCTAGGGCCGCTCCTCCAATTAGGTGAATTAGTAGATGCCCGGCAGTAATATTGGCAGTTAGTCGTACAGCTAGTGCTATTGGTTGGATAAATAAGCTAATTGTCTCAATAATAATAAGTATTGGAATAAGAGGTAACGGGGTGCCTTGTGGGAGAAAGTGTGCTAGAGAAGCTTTAGTTTTATGCCGGAAGCCAAGAATAACAGTGCCTGCTCAGAGTGGGATAGCCATGCCTAAATTTATTGACAGTTGAGTTGTTGGAGTGAAAGAGTGTGGGAGTAATCCTAGTAAGTTTGTTGATCCAATAAATAGAATTAAAGATATTAGCATCAGGGCTCATGTTTGACCTTTATTGTTGTGAATAGATAATATTTGTTTAGATGTCAGGTGGACTAACCATTGTTGGATAGCTACCAGTCGATTATTGATTAGTCGATTAGTTGATGGAAATATAATGGTAGGGAATATAATAATAAGAACAACAATAGGAAGACCTATTATTGTAGGGGTAATGAAAGAGGCGAATAAATTTTCGTTCATTCTGTATTTCAAGGGGTTAGGGATTCAATAGTTTTGGTTGTTTTTGGTTCTGGGTTTGAATAATAGTAGTGGCTAGAGATTTTTAATTGTATAATAATAAATAGAGTAATAATTGTAGAAGTAATTGTGATAAATCATGTTGATGTATCTAGCTGAGGCATATCATTAAGGAGAAATTCAACTTCCCAATCTTCAACTTAAAAGGTTGACGCTAGAGTTAGCTTCTTAACGACATTATAATATAGATGCTGATCACTTCTCAAAATATTCTAGGGGTACTATTTCAAGGACGATAGGCATAAAACTATGGTTTGAACCACAGATTTCAGAGCATTGACCGTAGTATAGGCCAGGTCGAGTAGATAGAAGGGTTGTTTGGTTAAGCCGACCTGGGATAGCATCCGTTTTTAAGCCTAAGGATGGAACAGCTCAGGAGTGAAGTACATCTTCAGAGGAGATAAGTATACGGATAGTGGTCTCTATAGGAAGAACTACTCGATTATCAACCTCTAGTAGGCGGAAGTCACCTGGTTTCAGATCAGATGTAGGAATTATATATGAATCAAAGCATAAATCTGCATAGTCTGTATATTCATAGCTTCAGTACCATTGATGCCCTATAGTTTTGACAGTCAAAGAGGGGTTATTGATTTCATCCATCATATATAAGATTCGTAAAGACGGCAAAGCAATTGTAATTAGAATAATAGCTGGAAGAATAGTTCAAATTGTTTCTACTTCTTGGGCATCTATTGTACTTGTATGGGTTAGGCGAGTTGTTAATATAGAGGAAATAATATATAGTACCAGGGAACTAATTATGAATACAATTATCAGAGTGTGATCATGAAAGTGAAGTAGCTCTTCTATAATAGGTGAAGTTGCATCTTGGAGTCCCAGTTGAAAAGGATATGCCATGGAGATATACAGGAGTCCCACCTGTAACTTAACTTTGACAAAGTTATGTAAATTTTACTAATATCTCCTTAGTAGAGAGAGACATAATGGTTATGATATTGGCTTGAAACCGATCTTAGGAGGTTCGATTCCTTCCTTTCTTATTTAGGGTTAACATAAGTAGGCTCTTCAAATGTATGGTAAGGGGGAGGGCATCCATGCAGTCATTCAATATTGGTTGTTGTTAATTCTGCAATTGAAACCTCTCGTTTAGCTGCAAAAGCCTCTCACATTATAAAGACTATTAGTATAACTGCTGTAAGCGAAATGAATGATCCTATTGAAGATACGGTATTTCAAGTAGTGTAAGCATCTGGGTAGTCAGAATAGCGCCGTGGTATACCAGATAGCCCTAGGAAATGTTGTGGGAAGAAGGTTATATTTACACCTACAAATATAACTAGGAAATGAATTTTTGCTCATGTAGTGTTTAGCGTATAACCAGTGAATAGAGGGAATCAGTGTACAAATCCTCCTATAATAGCGAATACAGCACCTATTGATAGAACATAATGGAAATGAGCTACCACATAGTAGGTATCATGCAGGACGATATCTAGGGATGAGTTAGCTAAGACAATGCCAGTTAATCCTCCCACAGTAAATAAAAAGATAAAACCAAGGGCTCAGAGTATAGCAGGTGATCATTTAATATTTCCCCCGTGTAAAGTAGCAAGTCAACTGAATACTTTTACTCCTGTCGGGATAGCAATAATCATAGTAGCGGATGTAAAATAAGCTCGTGTGTCCACATCCATACCAACTGTAAATATATGGTGGGCTCATACAATAAAGCCTAGAAATCCAATGGATATTATAGCTCAGACCATCCCTATATATCCGAAAGGCTCTTTTTTACCTGAATAATAGGTTACTACATGAGAGATAATGCCAAATCCTGGTAGGATGAGAATATAGACTTCAGGGTGTCCAAAGAATCAAAATAAGTGTTGATATAAAATAGGGTCTCCACCTCCAGCTGGATCAAAGAAAGTTGTATTGAGGTTTCGATCCGTTAATAGTATAGTAATACCTGCAGCCAGTACGGGAAGAGAAAGAAGTAACAAGACAGCGGTAATTAAGACAGATCACACAAACAAAGGTGTTTGATATTGAGATAGAGCTGGAGGCTTCATATTAATAATAGTCGTGATAAAATTAATAGCTCCAAGAATAGAGGAAACCCCTGCTAAATGCAGAGAAAAGATAGCTAGGTCTACAGAAGCTCCAGCATGCGCTAAATTACCTGCTAAAGGAGGATAGACTGTTCAACCTGTACCAACCCCAGCCTCAACTGTAGAAGAAGCCAGTAGTAATAGAAAGGAAGGTGGTAAGAGTCAAAAGCTTATATTATTTATTCGAGGAAATGCTATATCAGGTGCCCCAATTATTAAAGGAATTAATCAATTACCAAAGCCTCCAATTATAATGGGCATTACTATAAAGAAAATTATTACAAAAGCATGAGCAGTTACAATTACATTATAGATCTGGTCATCACCCAGCAGAGCTCCGGGTTGACCAAGCTCGGCACGGATAAGTAGGCTTAATGCAGTTCCCACTATACCAGCTCAAGCACCGAATAGTAGGTACAGAGTACCAATGTCTTTGTGATTTGTTGAGAAAAGTCAGCGAGAGATGAACATAGGTAATATGGCTGAGTAAGCATTAGACTGTAAATCTAAAGACAGAGGTTGAGTCCTCTTATTACCAAGCCTTGTGGTGTAAAACATATTGAATTGCAAATTCAAAGAAGCAGCTTCAACCCTGCCGGGGCTTCTCCCGCCTTTTTTTTCTCGCGGCGGGAGAAGTAGATTGAAGCCAGTTGTCTAGGGTATTTAGCTGTTAACTAAAATTTCATGGGTTTAAGTCCCATCAATCTAGTAAGGGCTTAGCTTAAGGAAAGCGGTTGGCTTGCATTCAACAGATGTAAGATAGAGTCTTGCAGTCCTTAGGGCAGGGGTTAAATATATATTATTTACTTAGAGCTTTGAAGGCTCTTGGTCTAGTTTAACCTAAACCCCTAGTATAGAATAATTATTATGGGAGTTATTGGAAGAGCTATTGTTGATAGAATAATTAGTGGTGATAGGTATCACGGTTGTTTTATGTTTTCGAAGTGTCATTTAATTTTGTTGTTGTTTGTTGTAGGGAATATTGTTAGTGATGTTGCATATGTTAGGCGTATATAGAAGTATAGGTTAAGTAGGGCTGTAATGGCTATTAGGGTAGGTAGGATAAGATTGTTATTTTTTGTTAATTCTTGGATAATGACTCATTTTGGTATAAAACCTGTTAGAGGCGGTAGTCCCCCTAGGGATATTAAAGTTGTTAAAATGATTGTTGTAGTTAGAGGTGTTTTATTTCATATGTGTGATAGAGACAGTGTTGTTGTAGTTGAGGTTGAGATTAGTAGTAAGAATATAGTTAGTGTTATTAGGATATAGATTATGAGGTTAAGGAGAGTAATAGCTGGGTTGTATACTAGAATAGTAGTTATTCATCCTATGTGTGCAATGGATGAGTAAGCTATGATTTTACGAAGTTGAGTCTGATTTAGTCCACCTCACCCACCTACCATAATGGATAAAATTGATATAACTAGTAAGAGTTCTGAGTTAATGTTGGGGGAAATTATATGTAGTACAGATAATGGGGCTAATTTTTGTCAGGTTAGGAGGAGTAGTCCTGATGACAGGGAAATACCTTGTGTGACTTCAGGGACTCAGAAGTGAAAGGGAGCAAGCCCGAGTTTTATACACATAGCTAAGGTTAGAATAGTTAATGATATGGAGTTAGTTATGTTAGTAACAGTTCATTGGCCTGAGTGGAGTAAATTGACAACCACGGCTAGTATTAGTAGTATTGATGCTGTGGCTTGGGTAAGGAAATATTTGGTTGCTGCTTCTGTGGATCGAGGATGGTGGTTTTTTATTAGTATGGGGATAATAGCTAGTATGTTTATCTCGAAACCGATTCATACTATTAGTCAGTGTGAGCTTGTGATTACAATAGTTGTTCCTAGAATGATGGTTGATATAATAATGGAAGATACTATGGGGTTTATTAGTACGGGAAGGATATAAACCAACATTTTCGGGGTATGGGCCCGATAGCTTATTTAGCTGACCTTACTAGGATTTAGTGTATTGTGGTAGCACGAAGATTTTTGAATTCTTAAGATTAGGTTCAATTCCTATGGTCCTAGAAATAAGGGGATTCTAGCCCCTATGATTTACTCTATCAAAGTAACTCTTTTATCAGACATATTTCTTAAGTTTGTGGTGGGATTCCAGCTATTATAATTGGTATTGTAATATATCATATGCACAGAGCTAGTGTTATAGGGAGGAAGTTTTTTCATAATAGATGTATTAATTGATCATATCGAAACCGAGGGTAGGATGCACGAATTCATAGAAATGATATAGTGAGAAGGAGAGTTTTTGTTGCGAAGTTAATGGAGTATAGTTCAGGATGTAGAAGATTGTTATATGCTCCAAAGAATAGGATAGTTGTTAGGGCGTTTATTATGATGATATTTGCATATTCTGCTAGAAAAAATAGGGCGAATGGGCCTCCTGCGTATTCAACATTAAAGCCTGAGACTAGTTCTGATTCTCCTTCTGTTAAATCGAAGGGTGCACGGTTAGTTTCTGCTAGGGTTGAGATGAATCATATTATTGTAAGAGGTCATGAGGGTAAAATTAGTCATATATATTCTTGGGTTGTGATTAAGGTTGATAGGGAATAGGAACCACTTATTAACAGGACAGATAGTAGAATAATTGCTAGGGTGACTTCATAGGAAATTGTTTGAGCTACAGCTCGAAGAGCCCCGATTAGTGCATATTTTGAGTTGGATGCTCAGCCTGATCATAAAATAGCATATACTGCTAGACTAGATATGGCAAGTAGAAAAAGTACACTGAGGTTTATATTGATTAGGGGGCGGGGTATTGGTAGTGGAATTCATATAGTTAGAGCTAATGTTAGGGCAAGAATAGGAGCAATAATAAATATAGTGATGGATGATGTTAGTGGATGAAGAGGTTCTTTGGTAAATAGTTTTACTGCATCTGCAATTGGTTGAAGTAGGCCATGTGGTCCTACTACATTTGGTCCTTTACGTAGTTGCATATATCCTAAGATTTTTCGTTCTACTAGGGTTAAGAAGGCAACGGCTAGGAGAACGGGGACGATTGTAGTGAGAAGGTTAATTAAGAACATTTTGTTAAAGAGAGGATTTGAACCTCTGATAATAAAGGTTTAAGTTTTATGCAATTACCGGTCTCTGCCACTTTAACTGAGCCCTGTTCTTGGGCTATATGTTTATTGCATGTCAGATTGAGATTATATCATCTGTTTGGTTGGAAGGCGCTTAGATTAAGGAGGCCTTGTCTCTCTTATCCTTTCGTACTGGGAGAGACATATAATAGATAGAAACCGACCTGGATTACTCCGGTCTGAACTCAGATCACGTAGGACTTTAATCGTTGAACAAACGAACCCTTAATAGCTGCTGCACCATTAGGATGTCCTGATCCAACATCGAGGTCGTAAACCCTATTGTCGATAGGGACTCTTAAATAGGATTGCGCTGTTATCCCTAGGGTAACTTGTTCCGTTGATCAAATATTATTTGGATCAATAAGTAGTATGACCGTGACTAGTAAGTCTAGGCTTATGATTCTCGGAGGGTTTATTGTACTCCGAGGTCACCCCAACCTAAATTGTTAGTCCATTTGAGGCTGTTTTATTCCTTTTGGGGTTGATGTTTGCTCTTGGACTAATTAATTAAAGCTCCATAGGGTCTTCTCGTCTTATTTGGGCATCCCCGCCTCTTCACGGGGAGGTCAATTTCACTGATTGGGAGTAAGAGACAGTAAAACCCTCGTGTGGCCATTCATACAAGTCCTTAGTTAGAGAACAAGTGATTATGCTACCTTTGCACGGTCAGGATACCGCGGCCGTTAAACTTATGTCACCGGGCAGGCAGTGCCTCTAATACTAGTAATGCTAGAGGTGATGTTTTTGGTAAACAGGCGGGGTTTGTATTTGCCGAGTTCCTTTTACTCCTTTTAATCTTTCCCTAGATGCACTCCTGTGTTGGGCTAACGGGGCTGGGTTTTAGAGGGCTTGTTGTTTAGCTGACTCTATATGCGTTAACTATCAGTGATTATTCGTTCTGATATACACTTGTGCTGGGAGAATTAAATTCTTGTTACTCATATTAACAGTATTTCTTCTATATAATTATAGAATAGTCCAGTTTTGATACTAGGAGGTAGTGATTTTTATTGATATTGAGATGTCTAGATTGTTGAGCTTGAACGCTTTCTTAATTGATGGCTGCTTTTAGGCCAACTATGGTTTGTTTACACACTTACTCTCTAGTGAAGGTTGTATCCTGTTTCTAAAAGGCTGTCCCCTTTTAGATTATTTTTTAAGTCTACATTTGTAATTATAGGTTTTATAGGTAGGCTTAAATTCGAACTAATATTCTTTTCTGGACAACCAGCTATCACCAGGCTCGATAGGCTTGTCACCTCTATTTGCAAGTCTTCTCACTATTTTGCTACATAGATGAGTTTGCCCTTATAGGCTGCTCACAAATAGCTCGTCTGGTTTCGGGATTATTAACTTAAGTTCTCTTTGCTAAATTATGTCTAGTTAACTCATTATGCAAAAGGTACAAGGGGTAAGCTTTGCTTTTTGTTGCTTTAGTTTATTCTTTCATTATTCCCTTACGGTACTATCTCTATAGCGCCAATTGAAATTTCTATCTCCTATACTTTTACAATTATAGTAAATGTTTTATTTTATATAAGTTATATATTTGTGTTTTATTGATTATGGGCTAAGTACGGCAAGGAGTAGTCATTTTTACATGATATCTTCTAGGTGTAAGCTAGATGCTTTATATTAAGCTATACTTTGAGTTATCCAAGCGCACTTTCCAGTACGCTTACCTTGTTACGACTTATCTCCTCTAGTATTTATGGTGTGTATTAATATGTTTAGGTAGTACCGTTGATATTTGAGGAGGGTGACGGGCGGTGTGTGCGTGCTTCATGGCCTAATTCAACTAAGCACTCTATTCTTAGTTTACTGCTAAATCCACCTTTAGCTCTTGATTTCACAGGAGTTTTCGTTTAAAGTGATTATATCCTATAGTTAGGAAATGTAGCCCATTTCTTCCCAACCCATAAGCTACACCTTGACCTAACGTTTTTACATGTTGTAATTGAGCTTACTATTATTCCCTTTCAGGGTTTGCTGAAGATGGCGGTATATAGGCTGATTTGGCAAGGGTTGGTGAGGTTTATCGGGGTTTATCGATTATAGAACAGGCTCCTCTAGAGGGATATGAAGCACCGCCAAGTCCTTTGAGTTTTAGGCTATTGCTAGTAGTACTCTGGCGAAGAATCTTGTTGTCTTGATTCCTTCAGTTTAAGGCTAAGCATAGTGGGGTATCTAATCCCAGTTTGGATCTTAGCTGTCGTGTATTCAGATTGTTTAAAGTCACTTTCGTAGGGGGGTTTACAGTAGCTGAGGCTTTTTACAGCATAGCTAGAGTTTAACTTTATTATCTTAGTAATCTTAAACACACTTTACGCCGTAGATCTATTGATTAGGGTTAATCGTATGACCGCGGTGGCTGGCACGAAATTTACCAACCCTAGTAAACATAACTTAGTCAAACTTTCGTTTATTGCTTAATTTTTATCACTGCTGTTTCCCGTGGGGGCGTGGTTGAGCAAGGCGTTATGAGCTACCTAGTGGTGTGCTTGATACCCACTCCTTTACATCATTTAAGTGCGATTTATAGGGCATTCTCACAGGAGTGCGGATACTTGCATGTGTAGTTTTGATTAAAACCAATAGAAAGGCTGGGACCAAACCTATTTGTTTATGGAGTATAATATACTCATCTAGGCATTTTCAGTGCCTTGCTTTAAATATTAAGCTACATTAAC